AAAGAGCCGACGATTATACGCCAAGGACTTAGCTACCAGCTCTCCTCATCGAAACCTATCCTATCCGGCTTACTCAACTATTCAAAAGAGGAAGGTCTTGAAAATGAGCTTAGGAACAGGACTCGGAATAGCGCAATTCTTGAGAACCTCATCGTAACAGCAACTTAAGTAGGAATAGCCCGTAAACTGGATCTCTTACTCGCCTTCGAAACTCCCTTCACCTGCGAGCGGACCTCCTCCGGAAACTAGTCACTATGCCCTATAGTCCGTCGCACCTCTATTGTGACCTTTCTCGTTTCCGGTACCAGTAGGCTTGTCCCCTTTTCCCGTACAATCTGAGATTGCCCTCGCTCGTAAACTCGCCCATACATATAAGGATGAAGTGAAGTTCGTAAACTCACTCGACTCGAATAGCCCTTTCCCTCATCTCCTAAACGAGTGATTGCCCGACGAGACGAAGGAAGGAGTGGCTTTCCCGACAAAAGAGTGCTTGCCCTAGGATAGAGTGCCTGCTACCGGAAATAGACCTGTTCCTATTCCTGACAATGAATGGTAATGTCCATTGAGGTTTCCGGTTCATAGGACCTACTAGTGGAGCTAAAAGAGAGCCTGCTCCGTCGCTTTGCTTATGGCTTGCTTGCTAGCTGACATGGGAGAGGCTTGCCTGGTCAGGTTCAGAGCAGTAGGTGAGGGACTACGGTTACAGGACAGAGGCAATGAATCAAATGGTTGCTCCCTCCGCTGATAGGTCTCGATCTCGTTATCCAATCTGCGACTCTCCCTATGGTCGAGTAGACTTCTGTCCCCTGTCTTCAATCCCTGCTTCAGGCACTTCCGCCCCTGACCTTTGAAAGCAAACAAGTGCCCTTCCGTCCCTTAGTCTCACTATGTTCAACTAAGCACTTCGTCCCTTAACCTTCGAAAACGAAAGAGCTCGCACTCAATCAATCGAAGGCATAATGGGAAAGCACTCTTCCGGCGGAAACAGTCACTCTCTTTATTCATTGCCTTGTTATCTCCACTAGTCGATAGGCAGCAACCTAAAGAAGGAAGAGGATGAAGAACAAGCAAAACCACTCTTTCAGAGCCTGATGTGACTTTGAGGGTTGATTAAAGACGGGAATAAGCCAATAGACATGGCTTTCTTGCTTGTGTGTTACTTATAAAGAGCTAATTCTGACAAGCATATGGATGGGTACAACACAAAGTACCCATCCATATGCCCGAATCGAACGAGAGCTAATAGAGTAAGGCCCTCGACTTTCCCTTCGACTTGACCGAATGAGACGAAGTTCTTCCCAAGCACGAGTGGAACGGGACTCGATTGAACGAGGAACAGAGACCTGCGAGCGGCCAAAGCCAATAAGTTGCGAGCCAAGGTGGAACAAGGGAGAGTCCGTCCCTCTCCAGCCGTCGTATTAGCCACTGCACCGTTACTGCACCACCTGGAAAGCCAGCTGAAGAAGTCAAGCAAGCATAAGTCAGAATAGGGCAGCAAAGGACAGGCTCTGAAAGAGGTCAACTGGAACAAGGAAGACGACGGCTCTGAAAGAGTGATTGTTCGTATAGAGAGGCTCGTATAGAGGCAATGAGGTTTCTCACTTTTAGACTCTCGAAATGGCTTTTCGCATGGCATGATCCCTATAGCTGGACAATGAATCAATCGCTATCTCACTCTATTGACAGACTCTCTGATAGGTCCTTTGATACTCGTATATTTTATTTGAATAAAACCACTTCTTACTCGATAGAGACCTTTAGGCTCTTCAAGAGAAGGATAAGGAAAAAGGAAAGATGAGCGCCTATTCCTGTAAGATTAGATAACACACACTCGAAGGGAAGGTCAGGCAATGGAAGAGGTGCCTGTTATGCCTTCGATTACTCCTCTTGTCACTGGTCCGCTTCGGTCAAACGTATCGAGAATGTATGGAACGAGTGGAACGCTATTGAATAGCTTTCGGGTGATGGCATTTCAAACTCAAACTTCGCTCTCGTAATCGTAATTAAGCACAGCACGAGAATTTGGCGAATATCATCCCTTTGCTAAACTCGACTAGTGATAGTGAGATAGATCGATCTTCGCTAGATTCGCTGAAAAAGAAAGCCCGTGAACTACAATTGCTTCAAAACGCTTATGACTATAAAGGCTTTAGCGCCTTTGACTATATAAGTTGCTTTTCAGCAGGCTCTCGCATCGGCTGGCCCTTGTGCTACAGTCCAGTCAGGGTTATATGCTATCCAAGGAGAAGTTTCATAGGACGAGTCTAAGAGCCTTACTTGCTTCTATGAGAGTCAGACAATAAGCCCTTGACAACAGAACGACGAGTGGCACAGATAAGAGCAATATAGGCTGGGATCCTCTCTTTGATAAGAGTGCTTGTGGCTTCTACTGGTGTCTTTTGTACCTGCATTAAGGAGGGTTCTCTTTCCTGGTAGTTATTTAGATATCGGACATTGGTTACAGGCACTCGGGTCCAATCCTATTTTGCAACTGTGTCATGACTAACCAAGGAACGCTACCTCATAAGATGTTAGTTCCAGGTGGATGGCTGGAGCTATAGTCGACCGGAAACCCAGGTACTGTTGATACGAGAACCTAGAGCGGGCAAGACCGGGTCGAACTCCAGTTAAGCGCATAGAAAACCGAGGACGCTTCCTCCGCCATGAAGCAGCACTAAAGAAGGACCGCGCTTCCTCTGGTCCGGAAGACAGGGTTTCATAAGCGAGAACCTAGAGCGGGCGAGGTAGTCCTAGTTTAAAACCGAAGCTCACTTGCCGAGCTCAAATGTTGACGGGAACTCTGCCACACACTGAGTAGATCCCCGTCAACATCCAAGGAATGCAATGATCGGAATGAAACACACCAAAACTAGGTGGAATGCACAGTGGAATACGGGACGCAGTGGTGAGAGCCTTTATCCCGAAGATTTCCTGTGTTTGGCTGTAGAAGTGGCACAATGAGCCACTGTTTCTATAGCGAGTAGCGGCGTTTACGAAGTCAGTCAAGCTCTCAGGGCAATCGTCTGTCATAGAGATAGATGCGCCTTCGGCTTGGGAATGGAGAGGCAGTAGAAGCTGTGAGTCGACCCTTTAGTCTATTATTGATAGGGATTTGACTTGCTTTCTTGTGTTGAATCGGAGGTTGATAACTATTGGATTTCGACGGGTCCGGGTTATCAAGGAGAAGAGGCACACAAACGCGAGTCCAATTCACTTCATCAATCATTTGCGGATTCGCTTTTAAGTAGGTTTTCCATGAGTCTAGGATCCGCTTTCAATCTCTCTTTTAGGGGAGGGATGCGATAACGGGGTTCTGGTATCTATCTTTCTATGTTAGGATTTCTTTCTCTTCTCCCCTCGGGTCCGCCCTGGGAAACGTTCCTTTAAGAAAGATAACCAGTATATCCTGCTTATCTCCCCGAAGGAGAAGCGATAGAAGGATAAAGGGTCCGCTAGTTAGGAAGACCTGCTTAAGAGAGCCCTTGCCCATTAGGAGTGAAGGTAGTTCACTGAAAGAGCTAGCTAAGGATAGACCGGGAGTAGAGGAAAGAGCTAGAAAGAAGGTTCTTTATCTTCTCTTCTCTCTTTTCCGTTCTTTATCTTCTTCTGAGGTATCCGAGCTAGTGAACGAAGTGAACAAAGCGAGGGGAGGAAAGACCTCAAGGAAGGACGACAGACCGAAGGGACTGGCTAGAGAGAAAGAAGAGGCTTTTAGTACTTTTTGGAGGTTGAGAAACTAAGGCACGTCGACTGTATCGGCTAACATATACTATTCCGACGCCCTGGAGGTAAAGAACGCATAGTTCCTTCCTTGGAAAGAGAAAGTGCCGATTTCTAGGGTAATGCCTCTTGCTCGGATGTTATTGCCTTTGCCCCAAGCCAGCTTGCTCTCCCATCCCTCCCACCTCTATACCTATGCTTCTATTCCTCCACTGGTGGATCGACGAGTCAACTGGCATATGGATATGTATATTTGACTTCGACGGTATGCCACTTTAAAGGTGCTCGCTATAGAGGCTACGAACCTTACAACGGGCTAAACGCTTTGTTGGAATGGATTCTGATCGAGGTAGTGTATGGGATGCATATCAATCCGCGTATGGAACCACAATCTCTGCTGCTAGCTTTGCACTCGGAGGATCAGAAAATGGCACTGAATTCCCGGCATTATTTGGTGGAACCGAGCGAAGGGGCTGGGACAGGAAGGTGCAGGGCGCTTGTCAATGCTTGCTTCGCTCCCGTGCCCCTACGAAAGTCTCAGCAGTGGCAGGTATAAGGGATGTAGACCATTCCCAATCAAATCAATGAACGTCGGGGCTGCTCGAACAAAGGATTCTCCTTCCCTCCTCCATAGCCTTGCATGAACTCCCGCCATGAGCTATTGGTCAATCGTCTAGCAGCAGTGCATTCCTCCTACCTACTACGATATAGGTAACCGCCCGCCCAATTGCTTAGCCAGTCCGAGCCAACTGCGGAGCCTATCCTATGCCTCAACATTTACAAGTCATCCGCGCACGGGGGTTTGGGGGAAAGATAGAGAGCTCTCTAGGTTCTCCTGATCAAATAGATAGTTCGCTTTGCCAGTCCATGAATATGCCGCACCCAGCAGTTCGAGGAGTTGGCCATCCATCCGGAATACTGATTTACGAGACTGTTCGATCGAAGCCCTGCCTCGACAAACTATAGGAGTTTTGGGTGGATCAGATGGCATTCCTGTATCCGACCCATCTCTTTCTGCCGATTCCCCATCAGATTCGGATTTAGGGAGTCCCATTCGTTTATGCGAGCGACTACCTGTCATATCCAAAACCCTGTCCATCCAGGCGTCTTTCTGTACTGGCCGCCCTGTGGAGTCCAGTGGAGAAGGCGTAACTTGACAGCCCCAGTACTTGAAACCCGATGGCCCGTTGCCAATCTGGTTTCATGTTTGTTAAGGACGGGAGTGAGCTTAACAGAAGCACAATCCGAAGAAGCATGTCGAAACACGCACCACATCTAGTGCTTCCTCTATAAGCTAAGCTCACTAATCAAGTGTACCGGCTGGTTCTAGAGTCCATCATCTACGATTCCCTCGAAACTCATCAATCGAACTGACGACAAGGAACTAACTCAAACGGACTGGAATGGACGACTACTCGAGCTACTTGCCCACAATTCTATGATCAACTCAACGAGACTGCCTTTGACCAGGAAGGGGACTAGCGTCGACTTGCTTAGCAAGACACAGTCCTACGATCCACTCGAACAATCAATTCAATACTACGGGATGAGGGACTGGCTTGCGGAGTTGTCTCTATCCATTAAGCGAGAAGACTGGGACTCTTTCCCTTGCCTGTGGGACTGCTGCCTGCCCTGCTTCCCTCTTGCTTGGAATTCACTGCTCTCTCCATTCACTTCAAAGATGAAGGAGTCTATTTCTTCATAAAGGGTATACTTCATACAGATAGTCGACGTCAAGCCTATACTGTTTGGAAGGAGGACTATCTCAATACCTGAACAGACTCCTCTCATTGGTTTGGTTGGTTATCCTCTGACTGGCTGGGAATAGGAACAGCTCTAATCCCTCACCTCTCACTAATCTCTCACCTCACGGGAGGCTGGCATGGCTTAGAGTTCCTTTTGTTTTTATGCTACCTCTATTCTGTCATACGCGGCCCACGCCCTTTCTATCATGCACTCACTGGTTGGTTCTTGGTTGGGTGGGTGCTCCATCTAGTAGATTTCCTTTTCTGGCGGCAACTTGATAGAGCCCATTGTGGGGATGGGAGAGCCTATTGTCTTGTCTTGTACACGTCCGATGCCGAACTTCGTCAGTTGGAATCATGAAATACGCACAATCATAGATTGAAGATAGGGACCGTCGGACCATGTCTCCCGCAAGAAGGTGGTCCTCCTTCAAACAGTGCATATGGCTCTGACCCAATCTTGGATCCGTTTTCCTTAAGGTTTGGAGTTAGTTGTTGGAGGCATAGGACTAGCGGTGTTTATCAGGCCCTAGTCCGCCTCCAACATACCGGACGAGAAAAAGAAATACATAAGATTCAAATCCATTTAAGTGAGGTATAGCAACCAACATCAAGAGCAGAAATTGCGAAGCGTAGAGGCACAAAAGCAAAAATATGAGAATTCAGAAAATAAGCCCCAACATCAAGAACGGAAAATGCAAAGCTATAACGTCGAGTAAGTTAAGTGTCATAAATCTCTCTTTATCTCAGACCGACATTATCAGATCATTGTCATGAGGCAGTACTGTACTAGACTAGAAATAGAAAGTAGATTACGGCTTCGGCTTCGCCAGCGCGATAAGCTTCGACAACGTGAACTACTACAGGTACAGCTTGACCAGACGATCGGCCCTTGCATCTCCTACCCTTATCGCAGGAAAGAAAATCCAGACACAAAAGAAAGAAATATAAATCACAAACTTAACAAGAAAAGAAGCATGTGTTAAGCATATAGCAAAACTCTCATAGACGAATATTATTCCGGTTTAGGGAACACCCTTGATGGGGAATCCAGGATGTTGGGGACTTGCGTGTATCCCACCTGAACTTGACCAACTGTAATGTATTTTTTGTTGTGGTTGGGAGTTCAGCCCGCAAGCTCTATGCCTTTCTCAGGTGATTGGGCCCTGGCCAGAAGGAGACCTGAGATTTGGGTCAGGCATATATTTGTTCCCATTTAAGGGTATTGTGCATTTGGCGCACTCTCGGCCGGCGCAGCTAATCAACCGAGCCACTTCCTTTCGGGTCAACCTGTCGGATAATCTCAGATTCCGGTTTCAGCTTCTTTCTCTCACTCTGTCTAACCAGCGCCTTTCCGGCCTCACTTTTCGGATCAAAGGAAGAGAAACCTCCGTTGGGGCGAATGAAGGTCCCGCCAGTAGTCGTTTTTTTTTTACTTTTGTTATTGTTATCTATTGAAATTTTCTTTCGTTTTCTTTCTTTTCTTATAGTAACGTCACAGTGAGTTTAAGGAGAGTTAGTTACACGAAGTGCTTCCGTATGATATAAATTGCACGAGTGAAACGGTTTGGGTGTTCTAGTGATCTTACGATCAGTAGATACCTATTTGCCAGAAGGGTTGTGGAACAGTATAATAAGGAATACTGAATACACTGACCCGGTTCAGAGGGTGACCTTCTGGACTGCCATGTCTCCTTTGTAAGGATGAAGTGGATTCCGACAGGAGATTCTTGACTCTATGGTGTGAATTAGTTTGTTCACTCCAGAAGGCCGTCGATTTCCTCCGGTGTGTTGTGGGTTGACGTATCCGCGATGCGGTTGATCCACAGTACATCGCCTTTTCAGGCGTGACGTGGGTGGTTCAAGTGATGCGTCGGGCTGTGTTATGCAGTCCGTGTGTCTTAGAACTCCACTTCATGTTGGGAATATCGGAATGGTTAGAGAGGGCATTATTGGGTGTGACGTCCAGATAACACTGAGGTTAATACCTTCTAGTGTTGCCACCAGTCTAAAACGACCGGCAGCGGTCTGTTTGTCACTGGACTCCTCTCAGTTAGTGTCTCTCTTAGCCCTTATTCACATTATTTAATAGTTTGAATGGTGCGGAGCGGGTTTATGTTTATCCCGGCTGCCACCTTCAGGCCTATGCTATGTATGTGAGAAATCACTGATAGTAGGGTTTCCCTAAGAGGTTCTTTGCGTACGAGGGAGTAGTTAATCTGACTCCCGCCCGGCTCGTGCTCCTATGAATGTCCAATGTGGACACTGGCTGGCCTTCGAGTTGGTAAGTATTTAATAAAAGATAGAATATACTTACCCACTTTGGAAGTGAGTCTTGAGACTCTTAGTCTTCTACTACATCACCGATCTTGCCGGTGAGAGAGGTTGTATGTGGTATGAGGGTCAACCTGACCGTTATACGGTAGCTTTAAGGGTTGTGTGCGGCCCCAAGATTATTTTAGGGTCCCATTATTGAGACATCCTGGAAGTCCGTAACTTTAACCAAACTTTTTATTGTTATAGGCTTCTATGGAAATTTGGATATTGTGTCATATTAATGTCGCCCTAGACTACCTCTCTGGTGTGTCCAAAGAGGCGAGAGCCGGGGCACTGCGGATAACTCAAGGTGTATCTGACTCTTTACTTGACCTCGGGTTCCTACCATCACTGCTGCCTTATCAGGGACTGCAGTTGGTTGTAAGGATCACTTGGATTGATAACCCGACGCGCCATCCCTCGGGGTCATAAGACTCTTCAACTAGGAAAGGCGGGTGTCACTCCCTCTTGGGGTGTCCTCCGTGGCGGAGAACTTTTAAACGTTCTCGGACATTCCAGAGTTGGCCTTTAATGGGCTACTCTGGTTGTCTTTTGTGGTTGCACCAGAGATCTTGCGATCAGTGGAGCACCTATTAGCCAAAAGGTTGTGAATTTGATTGAGGAAGTCGGGGTTCTCCCTAGTTCTTCCTTCTCTCAATTTCACTCACCAGGTTTGGGTACCTTTCCATCCCCTGCGCTTCATCGGAGAGCATGTGCGTGGGGAATGAGAAGGCGGATCGTCTTTACCGTTGACGTCTAATTAAAACGTAACGGTGACGACCGTATAGTGTTTGTAGTGTCGGTGGTCAAGAATGTCTTACCTCGACCTTACAAATACTATCGCCCCTGGCTCGCCACGATTCCCGTCTAGTGAGGGATGAGTGGATACCAACATGGAAGTCTCTTCCGTATGGTAGATTGAAAAGGAATTGACTCCCAATGGTGTTCCGAGGAAGGAGTGGGTCCGCAACCCACTCAATCCTGAAGAGCACCACCTGAATAAGGGTTGGTATGGTGGAAGAAGGAAAATGAGAACGGTGTCAAAGTGTGTTGCAGATAGGTAGCTGTTAATTTATTGACGGTTATCTAGATTTGCTTCTTTGATCCCACCGTCGGTAAGATCAGCCTTAAGTCTAAACTGGGGGTTGGCACTCATCGTCTTCGGTAAAGCGTCCTTCGGCGCTTTGTTTTGTGACTGGTCTACTTTAAGGCTGTTTTCTCCTGTACCTTTATTCACATTATTTAATAGTTTGAATGGCTGCGGAGCGGGTTTTTCCCGCTGCCGGTTTAGGGCCTATGCCATTTCTTACATGGTAGGGTATTTCCAAGAGAACGCTCTAGTATGTGAGGGAAGGAGCCGAGGAATCCTTTGAGTGTGAATTTTCGCGTTAGCAAAATGGACTTTCAAGCTGGCTCGCCTGGCGGGATAGGTACGCTATGAAGAAAGAAAGTGTACTGGTCAAGTCTGGTGAAACTAGTTTGAAAACTTCGGGTCTCTGCCCCATTGGGGCTCTCGTAAGTGGGAGCAACTGTGAGGTATCGAGGAATGCTTGACCGCGTTTCCTCTCTCTCTTTAAGTTTGGGGTTGAGCCGGCTCCCCTCAATCCCTGCTTTTAAGGGACTGATAGAGAGGTAGAGGTGAGTGAATTCTCACTTTTCACGGTGAAAGTATGAGTGTTAGATGGCATTTGATTCATAAGTGGGTCAAATGTACTCTATTCATGTCTATTAGTATCACGCGGTAGCTTTAAATCCAAGAGTGCAGCTTCAGAATCTCTCAGGTAATCCGGTATGTATATCGTGATTACTCAGGGCTATATTATCATTCTTTAATACAGGATGGTAGTCTAGTAGCCTTTAGGGGCTGGATTTTGGAAGGTGTTGGTGGTTGTGAATTTCGCGGTCCTTTGTCGAATTGACAACTCGACAGAGGTCAGCCACACATTTTTATATTGTGACCTTCTAACGGTTGACTACTGTCCCTAATATGGGACAATAGGTCGATAGTCTTTTAGGCTGGATCGTCGGGAGGTGCGGGGAGACGGGTTTACTGGCCCAGGTCGAATTGACAACTCGGCCGCGGGAAATCCTTCTCTATACAAGTTCTCGTACAAGGTTTTTGAACACGGTGAGAGGTGGCACCGCGCAGTGTAAAGCCTTCTCATACTAATTGAATGCTCTAATAATAAAATCAGAAGGATAAGACTTCAGGGCAACATAGGAAATCATTCCATAGGGTATTCCCTTGTTTTAGGAAATAACTAAAGGACGGATGAGTAGGCACACCTTGCTTATTTTTGTTTTATAGTGCACTGCTGCATAGGGTTTGTTATCCCTCAGCTCGTTATAGTCCATTAGTGGAAAACTCCCTGCCCTCAGGCTCGTTCCAGTATCGCAGCAGGCTAGAGTTTCTATTGAGATTCTTTCGGTGAGCAGTTCACGTAGTGAACCGGAAAGAGACTCTCAAAAGATTCTTTATTGAGATATAGAGAATCTTGAGTCACCTGAAAAGAGTGAACGAAGTTCACGATGGGAATGGGGAAACCCTTAACTAGGGCTAGTGCATTAAGGCATTTCATTCCTGAATTCATAACGGAAAACGGTCTTAAATGACTCCCTCACTCCGGCTCGTCCCATAGTATCGCATAGTCTATAATATAAACGTCAGCTGCGGTCAAGGCCATCCCTCCGAAATGCCGTGACGTACACCGCTCGCAGCAGGAAACAGTCTCAAATCCGTCCCTTCCCCACTCTTTTTATTTGGCAGCCTGTTTTGACTTATCAGAGGCGCAACCCGGGCAGATTCAGCTCACCAAACTCTCTTGCCTTCGTCATCAGCTGCTCCTTTGGTCACGGGTTCTACTCCTACTCCTGTTTCTGTTTAGGTACGTCGCTCCTCTCGTCTCTCTCGTCCTCCTGATCGTCTCACATATGAAGATTTTCCTCTTCCCATTGTTTGTGCCTTTCTGTCTTCATTCCATTGTTGAGCCTAAATCTGATTCTGAAGCTGCATCTCAGTCATGTTGGAAAGAAGCCATGCAGGAAGAACTCAAAGCTCTCATCAAAAATCAAAGGAGCTAGTTCCTCTCCGTCAATTCATTCGTTTAGGGCGAGTACCTTCGTTCCTCTTCCTGAAGGGAAGCAAAGGAGGGTTTACAAAGTCAACAGGGTCCATTGATAGATACAAAGCCAGGTTGGTGGCTAAGGGATACACTAAAGAGTATGAGCTTTATTATGAGGAAACCGTCAGCACCAGTAGCAAAGTTCAGTTCGAACCCTTAAGGCAGTTGCTGCCGCTAGAAAATGGCCTATGTATCAGCTGGATGTCGACGAATGCGTTCCTTCATTTCATGGTGATCTTGAAGAGGAAAGATATATGGATCCTCCTCCTGGGCTTCCTATCTCATCAGAATGCCAGCTTGTCTGTCGATTGAAAAAGCCTCTGAGCAGAAATGCAGCAAGCAAGCAACGGCTTTTCAGCCTATTAGTAAAACGCGCTAGCGCGCTCATACGTTTTGAAGCTGGGTCCTAGTCTTTATCTATAGTAGTGACGGCGCCGTCACTAGATCGGGGCTTTTCAGCTTTGACTCGGCCCCTCATATAATACGATAAGGCCCTTAGTCCTTAGTAGCGTCGCTGCTTGCTGCTTGAAACTGTCCTTGAATCCCGACATGGGCGAGTAGGGATTCAACCTAAAACTAGTTCGAAGTCCGAAGAATCCGGTAACCGTGTTGATGTCGGTTGGCCAAGGAGGAAAAATGCTTTTATGCAACTAACAACTATCCGTCCGCTGGTCGGTATTGAATGCCCAGATGGTGACTGCCTCCCGCCACAACTGAGAATTAGATCGGGGATTGTCGGCGAGAAGGAAAGATTTGAGGCTTTCATGCCTGGAATCGAGTCCTCAACAGCAGATATTGAAATGATCGGATCCCCACTTCCATCTTTTCTGATCCGGGTGGATGGTCGGTGAATCCGTCCCGAGGTATGAATCAATGGGTTGGAAGGAAACCCAATGCTTTTATGCCGACAGCTTCCCGTCTCGAGGAATCGATCAACGGGGCTTCACTGAGAAGCAAGGAAGTCCGGCTGGTGAGAACCTTTTCCCGTTCGCTTGCCTCGGGAAATGGTGTCTGTCTCAGCCCTCACTCTCACCCACTGGCTTCTGACTCCCGTTTATAAGCGGGATTGAGACTCTTATGGAATGATGGATTGATCGTATCTCACGTCGAATCGAAGTATGAAAGCTAATCCGATGCATTGTCCGCCTATACCCTACTCCTCTTTGCCACCTACCCTGCCCTCACCACTTCTTTCTCAGGAGAGTCAGAGGAAAGAATGGGCGAAGTCGAAGTCCGAATGAATTGAAAATAAATACATAAATAGTCCCACCATCCATATTCTAATGAATAGCCCATTCTTCGAGCTCTATCCCTCGGGAACGAGAGTCGGGAAACAAACGGGCGAGGGAATGATCAGGATTGAGAGGCTGCACTTCAAAGGTATGGCTATCTATCCATCTCTATGGAGTCGACTCACTGGAAAAGGGAGGGCGCCGTACGAGTTCAATCCCGCCTTGTTATCTCGGACATTTCTCTATTTATGGTAGGGATGGCAATACCCTTCTCTCGTTCCCTCTGCCTGATTGGAGTCGAGCGCATTCCTTAGAAGTCATTTGATTTGGATAGGAACTTCGAATTTGGCATTTACTTTACGAGACGAGTTCTCGCTGTGAAGTCGACGTTCCGTAGACTTCACGTCGACGCTTGTTCAAACTCAAAACCGGCCTAGGAACGAAGTCACTCGACCACCGGGAGAGGAACGAGAACGGACTGGAATGGACGACTACTCGAGCTACTTGCCCACAATTCTATGATCAACTCAACGAGACTGCCTTTGACCAGGAAGGGGACTAGCGTCGACTTGCTTTCCTCGCTTGTTAGGATTGGGGACTTATCCTGACTTCCGACACTGGAATTGGCCATATGGGCAAAGAAGCCCCTTGAATCAATGCACTCTACTTGAGTCGGAAGGCAGGGGTTCGATTGAGTTGAACAATCGCCCCGTGTTGACTTGTTACTTCTATTTGTTCTAGGTTACTCTTCGTTGGATCGGGCACTACTTAACTAGAATTTCCAATTCCTACCTAAACCGTCAAATCGAGAATGAAGGAGAGCAGGGCCAAGCCATTGCGCCCTCCAAGCCCCAGTCTCCCTGTCATGAAGATTCTTTCATGGAATGTGAGGGTCTAGATGACCCTCAGCCTCATCTGAATCTGAAAGAATTGATCAGGGCCCATAACCCTTAATTTATGGTTATCCAGGAAAGCCTTACATCCCAATAAGCAAACGCCAAAATTCTGAAGAAGTTCGAATCCACCCAAAAGTGTTTTTGTGTCCCGGCGCATGGGAGGGCCGGTGGCTTATGGCTTTTATGGGTTGAAGCTAGAATGAAATTGGACATTCTTTATTCTGATCCTCAGATGGTCACTGCTTCAGTAGCTGACACCCAGGGCCCTCTCTGGATCGTCGACTGGAGTTTACGGGAGTCCAAACTACCAGACTAGAAAAAGCCTTTGGTCTGCCTTGGCGGAAACAGCGGAGGATCGTCGATCTCTCCTGGCTCGTGACTGGCGACTTCCTTCAATGCCACTCTCTTTGCCGAAGAAAAAGAGGAGGGACAGCAACGGATACAGTAGGAAAGAATTCAGAGAAGCGGTTGAGCGATGCTGCCTTATCGACCTAGGAATGGTGGGAGGGGTTTAACCTGGAGTAACCGCAGGTTGGGCCTTGTTCAGACCAGAATCGAAAGATTCTTGGCCAACGCTGACTGGCGAGGTATGTTCCCAGATGCTTGTGTCCGGAGATTGCCATGCATTGCCTCGGACCACAACCCTCTTGTCCTGGAATCAAACGAATCTTTGAGGCCTTCAGATTTGAAAAGGCTGGTTGGAGCATCCAGATCGTCGAACCAAAGATCCGGGAGGTCTGGAATTGTAGAATCCGACGGTACCCCCTGTTCAGGATTTCCAAGAAGCTAAAGCTGTTGAAGCAGGCTCTTAGAGTCTGGAACAAAGAGATCTTCGGCGATATCCGAAACAGGAAAGCCGCCCAGGAAGGTCGTATTGCTTAGGTGCAAGCAATCTCAATGAGAGAGGAGGTCTCCGGATCTCGCCATGGAGGAAAGGGTGATGCTAAACGAGTACCATAACACCCCTTAGGTTGGGCAGGAGGAAATTTCTTTGAGGCAGAAGTCTCGAGCTATTTGGTTTCAGGAGGGCGACCGCAACACCCAATTTTTCCACGCTACTACCATAAATCGCAGGAACCACAATGCTATCAGGGAAGAATTTAGGGATGACGGAACCAGAGTCCTACTATCAATAGGGGAGGAAGGGTGGCGCAAGAAACAATCTCTTTCTTCACTCCTCACGTCAGAAAATCCCCGGCGATGCCGTGGATCGACTGCTCCTGCCCTTAATAGGCACTCCTCTGCCTAATAGGCAATTGATGAACGGAAGACTCCAGCTGGGCTAAGGCAGGCATCGGAAGCAGCACTTCATTGAAAGGCTATGCCTCTGTCAATTGATCAGTCACCAGCTACCCCTGTCCAACCAGGAGCATTGATGATTTCATCACCGGAGGCATAAGACAACCAGTGGTACTCGCCCCATAGGATTAGGGGAGGAAGTATGGCAAATCAAGCAAATATTGGTACTGGCCAGCCGAGACATAAGGAATGGATATCGGGTGGACCAGAAGGATATAAAGATGATAGAGGAATGATTGCGATATGCCCATATCCCATCTGCTTCTCTTTCCCTGCTGCGGTTGACCGATCCATATCTTCGGGGGACAATACTCCTCTGACGGGGAGGGCAGTCCAGACTGCATGGAGGAACTAGCCTTTGGTTGGCACGGCTCCCAGCCCGGGGTTCAATCCCTCTCCCGGTGTTCGAGTACCCCTAAAGGGACCTCTGCAATCTCTTATTACACGCCCACCCATGAAAGAATCATCTTGTCATGGCACCGAGGAAGTGGGGAAGCACTAGAGGTAGGGCAGGGATATGTGTTATTGAGTGAGGTTGTTCCATTCGTCGTTCGATCTCTGGAGAAGTTCTTGTAGCCGGGGCAGCATCTATAGCTGATGCACTGATTCGAGAGAAAGCTGGCCTTATCCGGGAGAAGCTAGTTCATCATGCTGATGTCGGGAAGAAGCTTTTCTCCCCGATTTCGATTCACTCCATCTCCAGCGCATGCTTTCAATCGATATTGAGGCAGGTGAGTCATGATAATGCCATGCAGGGGCAGGGGAAAAAGCGAAACCAATGGTAGAAGAGGAGCGGAAAGCCACTCGACCACCGGGAGAGGAGCCAGTTGTTGATCCGAGAAGCTGGCCATCCCTAGCTGCACCTGCCCATCGGAGAGACAGAACTGCAGAACTCATCTCGGAGAAAGAACTCCTCCTAACTCCCCCAGCTAACTAGAGTAGTCTATCCCGCAATCTACGGCCAAAAAGCCGGTTATTATCGCTCTCGGAAAGAAGCGGAGGATGAAAAGCCCCGATCAGTAAGGCGCGTGAGACGCGCGGGACTTATTCATCAGCTCACGTTTTTGGCTGGGTCCAAACTGGAATGCATTGAAAGGCCAACCGGAATCTATGACGGATGCAAAATGGACCGTATAAAGAAAGGAGAATCCCTTTCGTTGGAAGGAATGGAATCTCCGAAAGGAAGGAAAGAGTTCTTTATCCGAAGAACCGTTGCTGTGTAGAAAGATGCAATGAGGAAACCGGAGGTTCATAGGGTTCAAGAGCTGACGGACCACGGGAAGCTCCTTGGCGAATGGATGGTAGAAAGGGAAACGCTACGAGGTATCCGGATAAAAGTCTCTCTGGTCCTCGCTCTGGCGTAAATGCATCCCACGAAGACGCCATGAAGAGATGGAGGAAGGCAGCGTGCTACGAGATTGAAGCAGGAGGCAAACCGAAGGCAGGAGATAGTGCTCCCATGCTGACCGCTTGAGTAGCCAAAGCGACAAAGAAGTTGTAAAAAGGGAAGGGCACATAAAATCAAAGAAGAATCCGTTGAGCCTGTCATCCCGGAGGCCAAGGCCCCGCCCTCCGAGTTCAATAGAACAAAGGTAACCGATAGGAACCATGCTCCCAGGAAACAGGCCTGGCATTGCTGGTGGAGGCAAGGGAGCGGACATAACCCGCCCGCCCTATTTGTTTTGTTAATTCAGGAAAGAAAACGCTTGGTGCGCCGATTGAGCATCTGGTCTTTCGGTTCTCCTTTTTCGCTTTGCTTCGCTTTCGGAGTAGGGGCCGGGGCTTAGCCCCTACTATGGTATAGTATAAGGTCTTGTTGGTAATCGGGCAAGACCTACATGTCCCCTTATGATGATTGACCAGCAGGAAGAACTGGTTGGTCCGGAGTCAGTTAAAGGATCATCATTCTCTCCATATTCTTTCTTTCCTTTCCAAGCCGATAGGCACTATTAACAACACTAACCCAATCTCTCCTTTTGGGCAAGCACTCAAACGAGGCCATGTGAAGCAGACCGGCAGCCAGAGATGCCAATAGGCAAGAAGGGTCCACACCGGCGCACGGTATCTCCCTCTAAGTACGCCACCGGTTAGGTCAGACGTCAGATGGCTAGTGGCAAGAATCGGGTCAGATTTCGCCGGGACGCGATTGCCTTTCATGCAGAGGGTTCGTACGATGCCCAAAACCTGACAGTCCACAAGAGCGATTTCGAACATCACTCTACGATAATTGTTGGAGAATTGGATGTCACTCTAAAACTCCTAGATTATCTCCGATCGCAGAATACCAGGTTCTCACTCCTACTCACTTAAAGGATGCTGCTTAATTACGAAGGAAATTCTTTCTTAATCTAGACCCTTTCGTTAAGCGCATCGAGCCAGGAGTGGACATCATCATCATCTGCAGACAAATCCAGATCCTGTTTCATCATTAGCTTAGCTAAAGTGGAATAGTATGACTGGCTTTCCGGAAAATGAGACGAAACCCGCTTCTACACTACATACGATATTCCATTCCGGCCCTCACTAGCTCTTCGCTTGGTTGTACAAGGAGCATGCCCGAGGGGCTACTACGCTCACCGCGCACTTGCATCACCACCTGAGCTTCGCTACCGCTTGGCCCAGCTCCTACGCCTACCACGAACTTGAATCATCACGTGGCTGCTAAAGCAAGCTAAGCTTCACACGGCCCTGAGGAAGCCAAAGACCCTCTCCTCTCACGGCCGAAGGCTCCGAAACACGTTGGAGCTTTTAGATCCCGCCCTAAAACGCCCATTCTCCTAGAGTTCCGAAGTGATCCTCATTCTCACCGCAGCCTTCTTAAGCTGAAAGAAAGCCGGGCAATAATCTCATTTTTGGTAGCCTGTCATATCATAAGCGGGAAGCAGAATCGTATCTGGCAGTGGTTCTTCGGATCGATCACAGATTTTCGGCCCCGTCGTTTGGCTTCCACTCCAGTTGACCTCTCTTGTTCTCCTCCCCTTACACAACCGGGTGGAGGACTCATGTAAACTTCTTCCTGTAGGTCCCCGTTCAGGAAGGCATTTTGAACATATAATTGGAACAGAGGCCAATCTCTATTCGCAGCAATAGAGAGCAGGAGACGAACAGACTTCATCTTGGCTACCGGGGCAAAGGCTTCCTCGTAATCTATCCCATATGTTTGAGTAAAGCCTTTAGCTACTAGCCTGACCTTTTCTGAATTGAGGACTCCTGAATCAAATCCGGTCCCAGAGGCATCTCGAAATCTAATATCTATTTTCTTAATTTGACGTTGAGATTGATGCTTAAATATAAATTAGGTATATGCGTGCTTCCGGGATTTTGATTTCCCGGATTCTTTGCTCGCTGCTCATTGGTCAGGAACCCCATTCGCCTTGACTTTTGAGTCAGGGTGGTCGTAGATCATCTGACAAATCAGAGTAGATCGGTCATGAGATGTCCCATGAGAGTGATTTTTCTGTTAAAAGTTGTGCGATTAGTGTTGCGACCCCGATTCGTGCCGCGGTTATTATAACCACGATTAGCATCACGATTGTTGGAAGCAAGAAGAGCAGTAGTGGACCGATCTTGAGAGGTATGGTGATATACTTCTAATCGTTTTCACGATTGAGAAGCATACTTTAGATTTCTTCAAAAGAGGGTGTGGTGGACATGGTGTGTACTGTATTAACAACCACATCATAATCAAGATCAAGCTTATCTAATAAAACTGCAAGAACACAACCAATAATTTATCGATCACTCATTGGTTGTTGAATAAGAGATAGTTCATCTGTGAGCCTGCGGATACGATCCATATATTCCGTAATGGAATATGAACCTTTGAATATTAAAAGGTAATGCTTTATCTGGTAATATCGAGCATTGGTCTGGGAGGTATAAGCCCTGTCAAGAGCCTCCCAAGTGGAACGAGCTGTCTTGTATCCAATAACTTGGGCAAAGACAGTAGGTCTCATTGTGGTATGTAACCAACTGAGAAGGATCTGATCCTTCTTCTTCCATTCAAGATAGGCTGGATTGGGGACAGTTTTGAATCAACCATTACGGTTTCACTGGGGGCAGATGTTGTGCCATCTACCATGCTCATCATGTCAGACCCATAAAGAATTGGGAGAAGCTGGCTTGACGACTCAATGGTGCTATCTCTCGAGACTGGACTCCAAGTCACTGTCTGATTCATTTGACCGATAGGGCTTTTCAATGAAATGGGATTTTGGGGCTGGGCCACTTCTTCCAAGAATTGTGAGTGAATCAAGGGCATCCCTTTGAAAAACTATTTCAGGCTTTCAGCGATTCTATTATGGCATGGCTATGCTGTTATTAGGATTACCCGATGCCCATTAACCAATGCCCAAAGGTTCATCACGATCGGGCGATCAGGCAATTCTAAACATTAACATAGAATGACGTATTTATTATTAATGGCTGACGAACTACTTACTTGTGTTTGGTTACTACATTAAGATTTCAATCTCGCCTGCAGGCAAGGCATATCTCATCTCGTGGATCTGGAAAGACAGTCCTACTTCTCCTCTTACGCTTATGCGTCTATTTCAGCGTATTCAGTCTATGTTTATTCTTCTGCCTTTGACTTCTTTTGATGCTTCATAGGATGATTACTCTAACTCCGCTTTATAAAGAGGGTCAGTCAGCCCGTTGAGCTAGCTTAAAGCTCAAATAAATTCCTCCAGACGTCATTACTAAGTAAATTGGAACTTCCTTGCTAACGTTGAGTTGGGAGAAGCCCTTCTGGTAACTTATTGAAGTAGGCAAACCAAGCGAAAAGACGAGCAAGGAAAGATTTCAACTAACTCCATGGCACAACTTGCCTCGAGCTTCGACGTTCCCTAACGCTTCAACAACAGAACAGACCTTCACTGTCAGGCAACGAAAGGTATTAGTTACCGGTGTTTATGGCCAATTTGGAAGGTGTTTCATGCGGGAAAACAGGCCCATTTGGCGGCCAAAACAAGCAAAAACACGGTGTTTCATCACTTTTCTCAAATTGAGATGTCCCGTATGAAAGGAATTTGACTTTAAGCCATTTTACGGGGAGATGAAAAGTTGCATGATTGAATTCCCATTTTTAAAGGAATTTGAGTTTAGGCCAAAATCACGGGGTTGATGAAAGTTGCACTATTTCGATGTCTCGTATGATATGCCATTTTGACCGGGAAAACGGAAAAGTCCGATTGGAATGGACGTAGCTCACGAGGAAGAGGCTGTTGCAAGCAAGTAGGAGTCCCATTTCGTCTCAGGTCAAGATCGAGTCTAGTTATATTGATTCAAAGCGAGCACTATTGATTAGTTTAAGGCAGAATCAGAAGGCGAGCTAGCAGTCTTCAAGTGCCCTCGGGCAGAAGAAGAAGGGCTAATAGGAAGGAATGGGCTCAATATCTCACTATTTAGGAAAGTCGTTTAGGAAAGCTCAAGATCTCAGTCTAGTGTAAGTAAACTTACCTCTACTCTTTCTTAGGGCAGAAGCATACTCAAGGAGATATGGAATATCAATAGCATAGGAAATGAAATTCACTCAACTAGTTATCACGTTGAGTAAGGAAGCAAAGCAACTAGTTAGAACGGTTTCTCGCAGTCTGCCGGTAGAAGTGTTCCTGTGCCTGAGGAAGGGAAGTCAAGTAGCTCATTGAGGAAGTAGGAATAAAGAAAATATCTTATAGGAGGAAATGCTCTAGTGGGCAAGGGAGCTTTAGCTTCAAAGGAGAGGAAGAGTCAGTTCAGTAGGGAGTGAAAGTAAAGGCATATCTTATATGGAATTGGAGGAAGGAGATGGGCTTTCTAGTTCTATTTCTAGTAAGGTGATGGGCTCTCTCACTCCTCTTCTCATGCGCGGATAGGCTCATAGTACGTGAGCCAGTCAAGTAGGACTAAATGGAGATAGTCCGTAGCTCACTGAAGGGTAGATCTTATCTAGAGCTCCAAGGTTAAGGAGTAGGGAAGTCGAGGAAATAAATTGTAATAGAAAGGGGCAGCGGGCTCAAACACCGTCTTTGTGGCTTGTTTTCCTGGTTCAACCTCAACCCGTCTCGTTCCCCGGCTCTGCTTCAGCCGTATCTAAGTAAGTGGTAAGCTGATAGTCTATCTACTCGTTTGGGTAATAATAAGGTAAGTTCTTCGTTCTATTGGGATTTGCGGCGTTATAGGAGAGCGCAGCTCTACTTAGAAAAGCTAGTACGGGATTATTAGTTTAAGGCATCCCCGAAGAAAAGAAGTCAAGGCTCTATCCGTTGTAGGAGTGCCTAGGCGGGGTTCAGTCCAATTCGGGTCCTGTAGTGGTTCGCTGGAGTTCAGGGCCAGTCTCGTATCTATCTCAATCCTAGGAGGTAGTTTACTCGCTTCGGTCCGTCTTTGACTGTGAATTCCTTTTTCCAACAGCTTAATGAAGCTCAGTAGGGTTCTCGCGGGCAAGCCGTAGTCAGAGAAGAAGGCAAGCAAAAGCAAGTATCCGTATCCGTCTTGTAGCTCACTTCAGGCAATAGGAATAAAGAAAATATCTTCTATGAATAGGGAAGCTTGCTTGCCAGGCAGAAGAAGAAGAAGTAAAGGAAGAAGACCGCACCGAAGAAGAAGGCGGAGTGAAGTTAGGGCAGAATCCAGGCAGGGCGAAGTGCAGAGAAATTCCTATCAAATAAAAGCGAGCACTAGTCTATTTCTTATTATCAATGCTTGAACTGTACTATTTCTTAGGATCAAAGGTTGCTTCCTCTTCTAGTGGGGTAGAAACCATAGAGTAGCAAGCACGGCTTAGGCGGAAGCAGAAGTTTATGCTTGCCTTGCTGACTCTTCCATTGATTAGTGAAGTGGACTACGGAAGGCAGGGCATTAAGGTTGATAGATTGGTTTAGTCAAGCCGAGAAAGAGCCAATCAAGTACACCCTGGTTGTTATAGGCAAGATGAAATCTTAGAAGAAAGCGGTGGTGAAGAATCTTCTTCTGTGAATGAATTCTTTCAGAACCTGGTAGGCGAACGAATGAGAGTCTCGAGTGCCGCTAGTCTCCTGCTGTGCTGCTAGTTCAAGGTGAGTTCTAACTATGGTTATAGGTTATTTACTGCTAAGTTCATGCTATCTATAGTTGTTTTCTGTTGCTAGGTTCTTCCGAGATCTTATGTCAGGTCTCTAATTGTAAATAGCGAACCAAAGCAGTCTTTTTCTTCCTTGCTTACCCATTTTATTAACAAAAACAGGAATGTGAGCTTCGCCTCCTACAGATGCTTTACCGATGCCCCTCAATCCCCTGCCTCCACCTTCACCTGAGCGAGCTCAAAGGCAAGGGAAGGAAGAGATTTACATAACATAAGATTTTATAAAGACCGTTTAACCTCTCTATGATATGAAATAAATATCTATATCTCTTTAGCATGTTATGGCCTGACATCCTGATCTTTCTGAAGGTTTCATCCTTCGAATTCTGAAAGTACTGTAAGGCGAGTGGAGCGAAGGAAGAAGCTCTTACTCACTTAAGGGTAAGGCGCTAATGCCACTAGCTTGCTGGCTTGTTAGAGCAGCTAGACTGGCACTAGCTCCTAGCGTTTTCAGCTGTATCCTGTGATCTGAAATGTGCTGTCGGAAGATAGCACGATACCCTGCCTGGACTTTTTATATACCTAAGAAGCTGTGACATCTGCAGGAACGGTCGGGAAAGAATATAGATAATAAAGAGGCCTTTCATCCGATGATAATGCCTTTACTTCGTCCACGGCTGGCGCCTAACCAATGGTAATAGTTCCCGCCGATCGGTGCACTAAATTAAACGAATTAAATGTACCGCCTTTAGTCTCACGGCTCTCACTCATTTCGCCTAACCGTGTGCAATCATTCTTAAGAAAGGAAGGATCAGCCCTAAAATAGAAGCTTTGGGCGCGAAAGTCTTTGTCGATGCATGGCAACGGCGGACGGAGATGATACTGATGAGCCCAAGTCAATATCAATAGCAGCGGAAAGGCCCGTGTACAACTGTCTTTGCATGAGATCTGCCATAAACGTTTCCGATCGACTGACAAATTGCCAAAGGCAGCGGCTTTCGCACCGATATATGAATAGGAGGGCTCCGGTAGAGAGATAGAGATATGGGGGCTAAGTAAAGGGAATCTTTTGCTTTGCGCTGAAACCTTACCTTGGTCGGCCTTATGAAGGCGACCACTTATGTTACATCAATCTATTCTTGTCTTGACCTATGTATTCTCCAACTCCATCCACCAAAGCCGGATCTAAGGACTTCGTCTCGTGAACATCAACAAAAGATGCCTACAAGGATCCTTGTGGTTCAGCTCTTCATGGGAATCAAAGAAAGCTTATTAGGCGAGCTGAGGCTCATTGTGGAGGTCAAGTCGTACAGCTGGGCAAGTACAAGTATAAGTCCATGACAGGTTACCCGGTTCAAGGCTTTGTCTTACTAGATCATCTATTGGTAGCAATGATCGAGAGATCAGGCGTAGAATGCATCAGGATGGGAACGAGTGTTTATTATTATTTCGAATATGACAGCATGTCTTTGTCAATAGAATGTAATGTATTGAATTCTCAATAATGTCTTTCTAGCGGAAGTGTTCACGTAGGTCGCTTCTATAGCTCAATCCAAGAGTCATCAACGGAGATAGAGTCCAGCAGCCCAACCTAACGCTGTCCAAAGAAGATGTGAAAAGAGTTCCTATTTTGGTGAAACTCTACAATCTTCCTCTGAGTTCTGGACGCCCATGGCTTTGAGTTATCTTTCTAGTGCTTTTGGGAACCCCTTCCATTTACATACTGACAAGATCACAGCAAGGAGAAAGAGGATTAGTTATGCAAGAGTTTGTGTGGAGGTTGATGCATCCACTGAGTTGGTTAAAGAGTTTGATCCCCGCTGTGATAACGGGGAATGGATCACTATCAAAGCTGAATTGGAGTGGGTACCGGCGAAATGTACTACTTGTGGGGTCTTTGGGCACTCTATTGCAAGATGTGGTAAGCAAAAACTTCACGAGAGGAACTGGATTGATGAAAACAGATAAAGAAACAAAATCGTCTGAAGTTTGGGTTGAAGTCAAGAAGAAAGGGAAAGGAAAGGTGACTATGGATGATGCGGCCATTCTTGAAGATGGTTTGGGAAGGTCGTTGTGCTTGGGGATCCCTCTGGTACTAAGAACAGCAATGAGCCCGTAGGGGATATGGCCAGGAATGTCACTTCACCGCAGGAAACTTTAGAACTTCACCAGACGGGAGGCAGGGGTGGGACTTCTAGCTCACTTCCGGCTACTAGCAGTCTTCAAAACGGTTAATTGGGAGTGGAAAGGCTAGCAGCTGGTGACAAGCTGATAGAAGTACCTTCAGTAGTGGCTGCAGTGAGACTCCCGGCAGCACCGACTCACAAACAAGGAAATGAGATTGGGCAGTATAGGATCGACAAAGAAGCGGATACAGATATGGAAGAAGGAGAAGTGACCCCTCGAAAAGCCCGTGCACTACTGATGGGCAGGCAGTTGACGATCCCTTTCCGCTTCTCCGGACTGAAATCCTTTGGGCGGCAAAGCGAAGGACTCAAAGGAGAAAAACAAGAAGGGCTCAGGTAGCAAAGCAAGAAGAAGGTACCGGGACCTCATTGAGCACAAGATTTGAGCGGTTAATGGAGAGCACCAAACCCATGCGTTGGCTTTGGGGCGAGGATGAAGGAGGCCGGGTTTACCTTTATGAACCTCAGCGCGAAGTGGTCGGGTTCACTCCTCCTATTGCCTTTACCCAGCGGCAAGACGCTTAGTTTTGCCGGAAAGGGAATGCTTCTTCCCTCTACTGTGCGGGTGCTAAGACTAGGCGAAGAATGAAATGAATCAGTTCGCTTGACCAACCCGAGCAAGATCGCCTCTAGCTCTTCTGATTTTGCTAACATCCTTCTATGACAGGCCGCCCGAACTTCGGTGTCCAGAGGATCCATCTCTTCGACGGGTATAGAGACTGGTTCAGCTTAACCCCTGCGACTCTCATGCTACAGTGCGTTAGGTTTTTGGTCGGGAGTGAAGTGCCAACTAAGTTGAGGCTTGCCTCTAGCCTTTAAGAGAGTAAGTAGAGGCATAACGGTAGTCTCGGGTTTGGGGAGGGTATAGCTGGAGTGGAGGTTCAACGCCAAGTCTACTCATTTAATGAGTAGACTTGCTTGACCTATGGAAATGCCAGTATAGACTTCTGACACATGGTCTCCTAGCTAAAGGCCAGCTTCGGTTCTAGGCGGCCAGTAGCAGTTCCCTTACCATAGTTCCCATTCAAGATTCATTCAAAGAAAGGACATAAGGCCTTGCAACCAAATGCTTTGCGGGCTGCTCTTGTGCCCTGCCCCTGCTTTGGGTGAAGTTTCTTGCTTCCTTCCGCGCTTGCCTTAGCCTTCGCCTGAGTATGAATCCCACCGAGAAAGACTAATGCAATAAAAGCACTAATGGCACAGCATCGGTTACGGATTCAATCACATCAGTGAATTTCACAGTTACGGATACAAGTACTCAAGCACTAGAACCGCTTACTGATTCAACAACGGTTACTGATATGCCATTAAAACCGTCTACGATCACTCTAAGAACGGTTCTTCCTCCAGCAGCCTATTCTTTCACAGCTTCTATGCCAAGGGCAGAAGGTCTTTTGAATGGGTTGCCCTGGGTTTAGTTAGCCTGCTTCCTCTCTGTTCAAGGAGCGCTTATTCCCACAGCTTCTTCGGGAGCAACTTATTCTTGTGCTACAGTACAGAACAAGGCATTCGAGCAAAGGCATGAAGAAGCCTAGCCTTTAGTTCACTTGCAAGAGAGAGGGCCCAGAGTGCCCTTATTTATACTACGTCCTTACTTTCTTCGATGCGAAGAATAGCCTAGTAAAGTTGCCATATTCACAAGGAAGCCATAGACCGATGGCATAAAATGAGTTAGATTTCCTGTGCTAGCAAGAAGCAATTGGGAGGAATACCCCTCGGTAGCTCATCAGGATGAAAGAAGCAGCCATAGCATGAAAGAAAGAGAAGTAGAGTAGGATGAAGGAAGCAGAAGTGATAGGCAAGCGTGCCTGGAAGCGCTAATGCTATTGTAGCAGCTCCTTAGCCTCCATTAACTTCTTTCAGTCCTCCATTCTCTCTTTGGAAATGTGTATAACCATACACTCATCTCATACCAGATACTGAATCTAGGGCTAAGTTCCAATCTTTCAACCTTTGGGATTTCATCGCCTGGAATCAACAAGCAGAGGAGGAAGCCTCGTGGAAAGAACTGGGCTCCTGGTGGAATGAACAGTAGAGACAAAGGCACGGTGTTTTTCGAAAAGAGTCATAAGATACAAAACGATCAATAGGAAATTGAATGCGATCGGATCTACGTACCTTATCAGGACTAGAAACAGGAAGAGGATGATCTTCGGGGACTCGAGAGAGAACGGGCAGCTCAACGGTTGTTGGCACAGGTCGGGGTCTCCTAAAATACGTCTTAAGTGGAGGTGGATCCACTCTCTCAGCAGAAGGCTGCTCTCCTATAGGAAGATCCTGCGAAACCTCAACAGGCTGCTCTCCTATAGGAAGATCTTGCGAAGCCTCAACAACAGAGCCAGTGGTGTGAGGTATCGGTGCTTGATGAAGAACGGAAGAATGCGGTATCACCACCTGAGTCATCATAGGCTCCAAACCATCAAGTGAACTCTCCCCTGCCGGCTCGATTCTGTCATCCAATCTAGATGGCGCCTTGGTAAAGGAGAGAGATCCTCATAAAAGTGACATGGCGATAAATATGCACTTTTCCAGTGGTAAGATCATAGCACTTTTATACCCTTTCTGATCTGCAGGGTACCCCAAAAGACGCATGCAGTGGATGTGGGAGAAAGCGTCATGGCGAAGACTGTCGGGTACATGTATATAGCAAATGCACCCAAAGACTCGCAGATCTGAATAGGAAGGTGGCTGTCCCAGGATAACTTCAAAAGGCGATCTGTTTCCCAACACAGGAGTCATGGTCCGGTTGATTAGATAGGTGGCAGTTAACACTGCTTCGTTCCAAAATCTCTTTGGAACATCCTTCTCAAAATTAGAGATAGGGCCTTCTTTTATAGAGAAGAGAGACTAGCAAGATATACACGGTGACAAGGAGATCGACGAATCTCATGAAACAAAGCCTTGAACAGGACGAGAGAGACGAGAGGAGTGGCGTACCTCAGGCATGTTGTCTGGAACTGGATCATGGCTTGAGTCTGGAGAGGAGAAGCGTTGGTTTACTGATCTCTTTCAGGTCCTGGCTGAGCTTCAACAAGATCTGGTGTTACACGAAGTCTCTTTCTGGTATAAACTCTGTAAGATGGTGTATGAGTAACAGGCATCTCTGGCTGATATAGATGAGTAATCTCTCACTGTGAGACTGTCCTCCAGCAAAACGTCGACTAATCAGTGTAGCAGAAGTGGAAGTGGAAGCAGTGGAGGCAGAAGGTCGCAAATCCCCCCCCTGAATTGCGGCCGAGGGAGAGAAGTCAGATCGCTGCTCATCGAAAGTCACATGACGAGAAATGTGCATTTTCTTCGTGACAGGATCATAACAATTATACCCTTTCTGTTCCAGAGAGTGTCCATAGCCTAAGAAGATACAGACATGAGCTCGAGGGGTTGGGTTGTCCCTTAATCGAGCAGGGACATGAACAACACTGCGGCAACCAAAGATACGGAGATGTTGATAGTCTGGTTCCTGTGAGACGAAAATGAGGAGTCTCACCATCAAGAACCAAAGTAGGAAGCATGTTGATAATATAGAAAGCAGATAGCATAGCTTCAGGTCCCTATCTATAATAGGAACATGACCCTAAAATGAGAGGGCTCGAGCAATGTGACGTTTCGTTCAGAAACTCCGTTTTGTTCTGGAGTCTCACTGCATGTTCTCTGATGCACAATTCCATGATCATTCAAGCGACGAAGGAAGTTCATTCTCGGCTTATATTATAACCTCAATTGTCAGTTCTTAGTGTCTTAATCTTTTCTCAAACTGCTTGTTGATTTCTTTTGGAAGATAGAAAAGACATCATCTTTTGCCTCATGAAGTCAATCCAAGTATTTATGGAGGCTCGAACAATCTCAGCTGATCAACATTGAAGACGGGGTGGCGGGCAGTTCTAGTTTGAACGCATTCTCCCCGACCTTCTCTTGCAGAGTGAACGGTCCCGCAATGGTTTAAGCTTGCGGTTGGTACCCGCCTTCCTTAGGCAACTTTAACCACACTCGATCTCCCACCTTTCACTTATGATCGGTTCCGTGTCGGTCGTGCCTTTGCTTCTGCTGCCTCTGCGTTTTCTCCAGAGTATCAGCAACCTGCCGGTGGTACCGCCGTTCTCCAGGAAACTAACGGCTCGCTGCTGTTCAGCCGCTTCTCTAGGAGATGTGCCGCTGACTGGGTTAAGGACACAACCATCGTCCGAACCGTCTGCTACCAAGTCCATGGGGCCTTTGGCTTTGGTTGGAACCCATAACAAACTGAAAAGCACTTCTGCCGGTCGACGAATGCGTGCTCCGGTTGTAGCAGTGTTGAATGAACGGCAGGGACTCATCCCAGACACGTCGGGTGGTCCCGATGTTAGATTCTCAACATTTGAACCGACGGTTCTATTGGTGACCTCCGTAACATAAAGAAAAATCCTTCACTCAGCAATAAGGGGCTACACATTCTTTAAAAGGATTTTCATTTTCCGCCCCGCTCTTGATTTTAACTCCGATTAGAGTAAAGTCAAGCGGTACTGAGAAAGGAAGTCTGCTAAGGAATAATAGACCTTGCCAGAGTTTCCTGTTAAACAACATAAGAAAAAGCTTCACCGACTGCTTTATCCACAAGAATGTCATAAAGGTTCTCTCCGGTCTTTCTCAAAAGACAGCTTTAGAGCGCAAGTCAAACTCATGATAGGCGAGCAATCACGCGCACATGGTTTAGCGGTTTGCTGTGCTCTGTGATCTTATTCTTCTCCAAGACCCGATGCTTCATCTGCTTCTTTAGCTTAGTAGGACTTATTTCACGCAATAGCGTGAAACATTTCCCAATGGAATTGCAAGGGATGACCCTTTCTAGATGCCCGATAGAGGTTGGACAGATTCCTTTACCAGAAGGAAATAAGGGATTCGCTAATGGCAAGAGAGAAATTGCTAATTAACGAGACTGATTCCGGATGCCCGATACCAGAGGGCAGATTGTCCCATATACTTAGAGCAAGAGGAATCGGGTTCCATAGAAACCTACTGTGATTTCCCTTCCCTTGGTATAATGGTAGGGTGTTGCCCCGATAGTTCCCATCCCGCAACCTCCTATGGACTCTAAGTGGTGGGATTTCGGGGTAGAAGGTTCATGGTAGGTAGTTCCAATGCGGCGATTAACATCTTTCTAGTATGTAGCGAGATCCGTCCTCCAACCAAAGGGATCGATATAACATAACTAAGGCAGCTAGCCCGCTGGTAGTAGAAGAAAGCAGAGATTCAGGCATCAGTTTGAGTTCGAGATCGAGACCCCAAAAGGAGGATATAGAAGCAGATTGAGTTGCAGGAGAGAGGGTTCAATACCCGATTTGAGAACCAGGTAACCTAGCATCCTCACCCATTGAACCATAGTACCTAGCTTCCTTCGCTCGCGTCCGAACCCATATGTCTTCTATAATCGATATGCCTCAAACAAGGAATGCCAGCGGCAGAGAGTTGGATAGGTACCCCTGCAGTTGCTTCAGCTGCTTACCTTGAACCGAATAGCACTACCCGTATAGGTATAGACTAAGGCGGATTCCATTGGATTTAACCGGACCGGCCAGCATATGAGTAAGCATCAGTAGTTTCAGTTGATGATCCTGAGGCAATATGAGGAACAAGTCATCCAAGGTAAGCTCCTTCCTTAGCGATCCGTAACTAGAATCTTTTAGCGTAATGACTCTGTCGCTAGTGATGGTGCAGCTTTCACCCTGCAATGAGGTAAACAGGAGGGCCGGGGGATTGAATATGGATATGGCGGCGGAGATGCTGCTTTCTTCACCCTGTTCCGGCATAAACTGATGTTCCCACAATTAGTACAGCTTTCTCCCCTACCGGGCTAAGGGTGCTGGCTCCTTAACAAGCTATCAAACCGAAGTAGAGGCGTATAGATACCGATTTGCAATTGGAATACCTTAAACGGGGTATCAATATGGGCAAGGTGCTTCTTTTTCGACTCGGTTGACCGAGTCTCTCACCGGAGATGGTTTAACTACAACCCGGTCGTTCTGGGGTAGTTTCAACGCCATTTTCATTCAATTGGTGGGACGAGATCCTAATCTGTGATTGGCTCCGCTCTTCAATTCTCTGATCTGATCTCTTAGGATCGCTACGCAGCTTGAAACCAAGTGAATCGCTTTTTGGTTGAAAATGCTGCTAACCCCAATGCAGCTCGCTTTTATTCCGGTGGATCAATGGGTTGCCGCACCGGCCTCAGATCTCGACCCGGTGAGAAACCGCCTTCTATGTATGCCTTTTTGTGGGTGATGCTCATGATCCTACAGCTCGTATAGTCTAGAAAGAGTTTCAATAGCAGAGGCTGGTAGCATAAAGGTCCAACCAATGAATGCTCTTATTTATTCCTCTTCTCCATAGGGGAATCGATGAGAGATGCGAACAAAGGCTGCGTAGGCACGAGTATCAAAGCTTCAGTACCAGCGTAAACGCCCTTATGGTTTCGATACTAGTACCAGCAGCTTCCCACCACCACCTCGCCCAAGATCTATTCCGGTTCCAGTCGAAGAACCACCGGGCCGATTATTGACCCAGTGACCAGGGTAGAGCTAGTTGGAGATACATTACCTAGCCTTTTGTTTTCCGCATCATCGGCGGTTGAAGAACCCGAATCAGAGGGATCAGAGTCAGAGGCAAGCGAGGACTCAGCAGTAGGGCTTTCGCAGTAGCAGTGCCATGAGTATGAAGCGCCCGCTAAGGAACAGATACTTAAGTGGTAGGAGGGAGCTAGGAGTCTTCCTTGAGTCTTCCATTCATGCCTTCATGGATGGCTTGGCTACCTATGAGGTATGGCTTGAAAGCAGTTTTCTACTATAGGAAAATGACAATACAATAGAGATTTCTGGACAAACTAGCGAGGAGTTGACTCCCAGGAAGGAACAAACAGCAACAGACTTCGCTTCGGTCCCTACTGCTTGAAGTTCAATCCCTCAACAACAGGAAGTTTCACCTCCCGAACCTCCTGCGGGTATAGGATTAGGATTAGATCGTACACCCGCAAACAAGACTGCCATGGGTGGCTACCTGCTTTCCTTTCTTTATTGAGGAAGCTCGCCGGAGATCTATTCCTCTTCCTCTGCCTCAGCAGGATCTGGGGTTCCCTCCGCTTGTCTTGGTCCTTAAGTGGAAATTAGGTCCACAATATTCATTCCTGGTTACACCTCTGATTCTTCTGATTCAGAGTTAGCGCCGATCCTTATCTAATAAGTCAATCCCAAAAACCCAATTCTAGGGCTGGTCTTTGGGCTACCAATTGCCGTTTCAGTTTCCTCTGGTCTCGTACCGGGTGAGATAGCTTGAACAGCGGTTTTCTTTGTCGGGTATTCCGCTGCCTACGCCATGCTTTAGTCCTCTTAGCCCTCTACAGAGTCATCCTCCTAGGCTAGGCTTCGATCATCCGCAACAAAAGAAGAGACGAAATCCATGCCTGAGCCTGAAACTACATGGAACAAAGACTGCTCTAGGCTGAGATTTGATTTTCCTCGCCTCCCTTATAGAAGAGTAAGCTTCTGCCCATCTTCCTTCTTTTAAGAAAGAAAGAAATAGAGTCAGGTCTTTACCGATCTATTCTATGAACAGTCTTTCTTCCTTATATGCCTTCCCTGCTCCCCAGTTACTCGATCTAGGATTTATAGGATGCAAGATTCAGCTTTTCATTGAATTCTCATGTAGCAGCAAGGATGAAGGAATTGTCATGCATAATACCATTGTTCGGACGCCTCAACAAAATGGGGTGGCGGAGCGCAAGAATAGAACTTTGGTGGAACGTACAAGGTGTATGTTGAGCAATGCAGGTGTTGGTAAAGAGCTTTGGGCGGAAGCCATCAACACGGCTTGTTATCTTGCATTCCTCATTCGCATTAGAGACAGACAAGCTTTCTTATTCGAAAAGAGCTCTAGAAGTTCAGTCGGTGTTCTCTCATCTCTTAATTAAGATATTTCGAAATCGAGAATCGTGAGACTCGCCCAACCTAGTAAAGGGGCTTGAATCGGTATTTTGTTTAGGATAAACCCTACTAAGGAAAGGATGAGATATAGCATTAACTCCACTTGTTGGTATTCGTTGGGACGCATGCTTGGCTAAGAGTTCTAACTGCTCTAGTTGAGACTGCTGCTAGCTTTCCAGCCACTGGATCACTAAAAGCTCATAATAGGGATCAAAACCTCACTGTCCTTATGAGTGGTAGTTCTACGATTTGAATGTGTTAAGCATAAAACTCGCCTTAGTTCTTAGCCTGGATCCAACTCCTCTATGCTAGTTCCTTCTCCTCTCTTTTCGATATGGCAAGAAGACCTAACGGAACAAAGCCTTTATAGGAGACCAGGATAGTAGTTAGCCCTCTTGCTCTTAGATTCCTCCTTCGTGTAGTAAGGATTCAAATCAAATGAATTACAACTAAGAGCTACAAGCAGATAAGCATAGGATAAGTAGTAACTACCTAAAGCAGACTGCTTTCACTGGCCTTAGAGAACTAGAACTACCAGCACAGGAAGGAAGGGAAGGGCTGTTCTGACGAGTCCTCGGCAAGAACTTATGGAGATGGAGCCCGCGGTTTAAGAATTCCTAAAGAAAGACCCTTGTGCCATCCAGCTCTCCCAACTACAAAGAGAAGAAAGCCTAGCGCTACTAGGCAAGAAGAGCTAACAGCTAATACATTCTTATCTCTCTTAGTGATCTACGACAACCCCAGAGCAGGAAGTTTATTTAGCTTTCTCCTTTTGGCTTTTGGACGGCCACTATCTTAGACAGTTCCCCTAGCTTCCAAGTCAAGGTCCACAACTGACAGCTTTCGTTGGCCTGCAGGAGTCGTTTCTTAACTTCAATCCGCTTAGATCTTGGGCGAGCCCTAACAGAGAGCTTTCTCATTCAGCTACATTAGCTAGAAAGTAGAGTTGGCATTAGCATTTTCTTTCGGAGGGAAGTGGAAGGTATTGGGACACAGAGGAATAGAACCTTCTCGTCGACTCATAGCTCCCAGACTCCCTCCCATTCATTCCCTTAAACGGAAAGGGTAAAGGTGACGTGCAGACTTTAGAATATATCCGAATAGAATAACGAGGCGGGCTATAAAAGAAAAGAGTGATTGTATCCTTTGCGGCAAGAAGAAGAAGTTGTTGATGTAGTTGCTTGTAGTTTTCTAGAGCAGACGATAATGCAGACGATCATTATCGTCTTATCGTCTTCTCTTTCTTTTTCGGCAGACTCAACACCAATCTCGATGAAAAAATAGAACCTGGTTGCGATCAGAGCCCTGGTTCCCCAGCTTTTGGGGGCGGAGGGCTAGACTAACTACATCTACATCCAGGCGGTACTTTTCTATTATCACGACATGGACTCGGGGACTGTATTCAGTACCAAGGTGATGATATTTCTTTCTGGATTGTGTTTGTCTTCAGTGGGGTCTTGTTACGCCCATAAGTCACTCCCTTAGCCAAGTTCCACTAGACCACCCAAAACTCTGACTCCTTGTATTGGACCTGTCGATCCTCTCCTACGCTAGAGCCCGCCGGCTCCCTGTGGACGGTCCCAATAGAAAAGACGAGCTGCTAACATGGAACGAGCCTCTCTTCCCTTGCTAGCTGGATAAGGTGGGTTGCTTTCTCATAGTCTCCATTTCGAGATGGTGGATCAGGCTAATCAGACTTGAGCTCTCTCGTCTGGAATGGAGGGACGTTTAAGAATCCTTTGGTAGTAGGTATGGGGCACGCTTCTCTCAGGAGACAACTGAGGCAAGCGTTTTTGGCGAAGAAAGCAAGCAACCAACGAAGCGAAGGATCGAGAGAGGATTGAACGAGGATGGCAAGCCCGACTGCTGCCTTATTAGAGTGAGGCTTCTAGCTTTCCTCTAACTGACGGGGGTTTCCTTGCACCTGGGGACCCTGTTCCACAATCCTTTCTTTCCATTCTATCGGCATCTTCCTCAAATGAACCTACTTCCTACCGACAGGCTCTGAAAGATGATAAGTGGAAAGCAGCAATGGAGGATGGTCGTAGATCAGGGCAAGAGGCCGCTGCTCAGGAAGGGTGACCGAAAATGGGCCATGTTTCAGGATGTGATGTAAGCAGCTATGCGTGATATCAGCGGGCCCAAGAAGCGGGGTGCTATGCCGCTGTAGGAGAGGCCCTCGAGAAATGGCGACTTCGACCCTCCTGAGGAGAAGTTTGAAAAGCTTGCTGGATCCGAAGATATGAATAGAATAGAAATCAAAATAGTATACAAATGAAAAGGCTGCCATTAATTAGTCTAAGGGTGGTGATCTGCATCCGGGGTGCCTCTTGAATAGCATCCGTAATTTCCCGGGCGAGTAGTCCTCGAAGAGATTGGTATATTTCAAGGCGTGAGAAGGCAACCGGACCTATCTCTCCAATCAGCGGATAAAGAAGTGTGGAGAGCAGCTAGTCCAGCCTTTAGAGAGAGAGGGATTCAACGGATTCGTAGACTCTTTGATTGGAACCAGGCAACGGAGATGGGAGGAGTTGTTAACCCAAGCCCTAAAAGGGCGAGCCTGATCCCTGGTACCATCCTGTGGTATTAACCTGAGCAGGGACGCCATCCAGTCCTGGAAGGGTATTAAAAGAGACAGCTTCAATTGCTTTCCGATGGCGAATAAGCGCCGCTTACCAGCCCTCTACTGTGTTAGCTAACTTAGCCGGAGGTTTGCTCTGCCCTCCCTTCATTACCTACTTTAACTCAGAGAGAAATGGATTCCTGCTGAGCCGGAAAAAGCCTCCAAGATATGGAAGGTACTATGAGAAAATAGTAATGACAAGTCAGAAGAGATTTTCTCTTCGGAATGGCTTATAAATTGGAGATATGCTTGCGGACCCACTCCACTCCCCAAGGAAAGCATGGAAAGAGGGGCCGAAAGGGCTCATTCGACCAGCCGAAGGAAGGAAGAGACTTCCTTTTAGTCGCCACTGAAATCCCAAATTCAAAGGAGTGAAACAGCTTGACCATAGGAAAGGGACTTCAACGCCTTTTCGCGGGATCCGCCGCTCAATATCTATAGCGAGCGGCCGGAAACCTCCACTTATTATAGACTGAAAAGTCAATCCAGAGACTTTTGGGGCTACCTGAATCCATAGAAAGTTCAAAGAGTTCAAAAGTCAATTGTACTAAGAGGCACTAGAGTCTTCATAAGCTTAGCATCCCGCCTTTATTTCATCCTTCTATGAAAAGGAGGGATAGACCGCGGCAACCCACTTCGTGTCAAGGACAAAGAGAGCGGTAATTGACCGATCGAAGGATCCACCATAAAAGACTTGAAGTGCATGAGCAAAAGTCTTAAGGTAGAAAGCCAAGAACATTAGAGCAAGGCCGTAAAGCAGTCACCCATGAAAGAAAGAGGTAGATCGCCACCTTACAGATTCAAGCTTCCTTCGTCAAAGCACCAAAGATTGCCAACTTCACTTTGTTTAGGAGTCCATTAACAATCGAGGACATTCCACAGTCCTCTGCCACGACCGGGCGCCTAACTAACCTAACTAAGATCATGCCAACAATCTTTCATGAGTACCTTAGCACAAGCGCTAAGCGATAATAATACCTTAGACCGAAGGCTTATTAAAAGTCTACTCAGGGGTGTGTCGGTGGCTGTAGAGACAGACGGAGAAGGTGACGGAACGGAATTAGACCTAGTAGCGCCTGATGAACTCTCTTCCCACGTTGAGATAATTGTCACAAAGGAATCTTTCAACTATGTGATGGGCTTGCGATCCCGAATACTTATCGTCGTACCCGCCCTTTTCTATATAGCTTCCTCTCATGCTCGCTACCCCGCGATGACCACACCCAGGACGACTATTCGTTATTGGCCGTTCCTGCAACCGGGAGAAAGTCCCAGTTCTCAACAGCCATGGTGAACAAATGCTCTTCCTTCCATCGTCTCTAGGGTTTGACTGTTAACAGCATCGTTCTTTTGGAGCTGCCGTGTTTCGTTTGAACTGAGGAACGAACAGAGATTGGCTCTGTTCGTTCTGCATCAGATTGGTCGATTGTTCTGTGGGCTTCTTCTTCATTCCGTCACCTTGCTGCTAGTTCTCCATCCAATTGCTTTGGCAGCTCTCTGCCTGCATTTACGCCTGGGTGCCTTCTGCTCGCTGCTCCGTGCCAGGTTCTGTTTCTTGCCCTTTTTCTTGCTCTTTCAATCCGGTAGATTTTTTCTTTTCCGCTGAATCATGGGAGACAACAATTTGGTAATCTCAATCAAGTGAAATGGGAAAAATGTTGCGGTGTGGTCTTGTGCACTGAAACATTATATAACAGGGGGTTATTTAGATGGAAGAATCTAAATCCCAAATAAAGATGAAAATGAAAACGATTATTATTCGAAGATAGAAAACTGGGAAGTGAACAATTCCCTGATAGCGTCATGGATTCTGAATTCGGTAGATCCTAGCATTGCTAGAAATTTCACTCGATATGAGTCGGCTAGAGAAATGTGGGACTAGAAACACAGAATAAACGTTCAGTCCAATTCTTCGATTCGAGGTATTATCAGCTTGAACAGGACCCGGTGTCCATGAAACAGGGAGAAATGATATGAAGCAGGGCAGGAATAATGAATTCTGTAATGGCCAGCATATGGGATCTATGAGGGCCTGTTCATCCCGGGAGAAGGAGTTCTTTCTGGCACTCCGGTAGCGGATTCCTTTATATAAGGATTGACTTACGAATCGAGTCGATGCGTCATTGCCTGGGCCTAGCAAGGCAGGTTCTTCGGAAACGAGATCAATAGGAGGATCGGACCCGGAATCAAGGAATTGTCTCAATGGATCGAGATAATGGGGCCTAGCTTGCCCTTTCTCTTGTTCGGATACAGCTACTGCGGATTGAGAGGCATCGGACCTAGTTGGATGTTCTTACCCGCCGGTAGAGGCTTCAGAGACTGCTTTATATCTTGAGTTTCATGGCTTGCTCCCTCGGTAGCCACACAGGAGCAAGAGACCTGGGGGATAAGTACTAGTTGGGAGGTCATCCCTGGTGGTTCAGTCCGACTGGCAAGAGCCCATTCTCTTCAAGGGATTCGAATCCAAATTCTTTCTATTTGACTATTGAACCGGTTGGAAGAGATGAATAGTTCGCCTCTAGTGCTTACCTCTGATCGATTGATGGAAAGGATTGACTGGATTCGGAATAAAGATATGGGCAACTGGACCGGGATAGCTCAGCTTAATGGCTTCTATCGGCACCAGATCCCAGTATTCTCCAATTGCTGCTAATGAAGGGTCCACCAATTGATATGAAGATGCACCTCCCTTCGGATGGATGGGAACAGCAGAAGATGACCTGGGAGACGAGGGATCCTGATCTTTCTTCCTTGCTCTACTTACGTCTTTATGAGTGCTGGCTCACTCACGAGGTTGGGTTTGGCCCACGCCCACCTGCTTCTGCGGTTTAGGGATCATCGGCAGCTGCAAATGTTGGGAGCCTAGAGCGGAGGGAGATAAGTGAAAACATGGATAGGTGTGCCCTGGGACACGGGAATGGGAGAGAGACAAAGAAGATGTTGATTGCTATTCATCCTATATATGCCTCGGAGCAGGAGACCTGGGAGGAAAAATATCTGCTTTTGAGCTTTCATTCACTCGTATTCCACCCGCTAGGGGCGATAGCAATAGCCGGTCGCCAAGGCGCCACTCGTGCTCTGCTCTGCCCTGCGGATCCGGCGAATAGAGTAGGCAAGCAAAGGCGAGAGCGAACTAATGACAAGAAATCATTCAATCTCAGGACAGCGGCTGCTAAATTGGAACATACACTTTTCGCACATTATAAGCCGGGACCTGGGACAGACATCAAGCCGGCCTAGGGCGTTAAACGTCAAAACTTGGCCATAGAATCTATTTCCTCGCCAAGTAGCTTTGTGCAAGTTGAATAAGCGATAGCTCACGCAAACGCTATTGAAAGTGAAGTTCAGTGTTCGAAATGGAGCGGCTAAACTCCAAGCATTACCCGCAGCAAATGAGCCTGAATACATGATTCTAGGATTCTACCCTGACGGTTCCCCTGATTTTCGAGGTAAATACTCAGTCCGATCAAATCAGACATATGTGATTGCAAAGAATGTTTCTTGCATCATATGGGAGTAGAATTGGAAAAGTCAAAGCCTGAGGAAAGTTTCCAAAAGAAGTATGGCGAGTGTACCGACAAAGTTGCCATGAGATTTAAAAAGGTAGAGCAGTGTGAAGCCTGAGCCCAGCTTGATCTATTAAAATGCAGAAGCAGCAACAAGAGCATGGACAGTTAGCAGGATCTTCGATGGAATTCGATTATGCAAGCCAATTGAAGGTAGCCAAGCAGAATTGGTCCCTTCTTCCAAGCACGGATTCCATACTCCAAGCACCCTAGGATGAATATCTTGAAGATTCTGATATCCCTCACCTGTTCTCAAACCAAGCTGGTTATTGTCATCAGAAATAGGCACAGTAACACAAGCAGAATGGGAAGAATGCCTCGCTCTGGAGCCATTTCCGAATATTGATTACGTTCAGGACTTGTTGAAACAGTTCGACGAAAGAGATCAGACGACTGCTCAGAACTTTGGCTTTGCGCATCACGAATGCAACACGCTTTCAGTGATCCCGTCACAACCATGCGCGTTATCCTGCTCTTCAAGACTCACCAGTCTTCCGGAGAACACTACCGAGGGTAATTCAAAATTCCAGCCCTTCCTCATCACAATTCCCGCAGCATTGGCCCAAGCAGCTACTCCAACGTCACAAAGACAGTTATATGCCGGTTCATGAAAAGAAACATCATTGCAAGATACAGGCTCCCAAGGAAAAGGGATTGGTGCGTCACAAAGCACTCATGAGAGGCAAAATACTTGAAGAGGAATTCCATAGAACACTTGGGGGCATCCCGTTATCACCCGAAGAACATTCGACCAAGTCGCGAGGAATCCCCAGAAAGAAAGTCAAGGCCCTCTTGCCGTCTTTCCCGGACAAAGACGCCAAAGCATCCAAGCGGAAGCCGCAAGAGCCGTCCACATTCCTCCAAAGTGGGAACAAGCTCAAAGCCTCTAAAGCGGAAACAAACCGCTTCCCGATCCCAAGAACCAAGGATTCTATCAATGGTTGATGAACTCTGACTGGAAGAAGTGAGAGCAAATTGCCGAACCTTTCACGGAACTGAGGAACATCCTCCGCATCAAGATACTTCGCCCAATTGAGAAGAAGAAGAATGGGAGATAGAGAAGGAAAGTTGCGTCTTCGTCTGCTAGATATGAATTACCGGGGTAGAAAAGAGGAGCTAAACCTCTATAAGGTTTTGATTACTTACTTTAGGAGAGTAAGGACTTTCACTATCTATATCTCTAGATAGAAGGACTAGGCTAGTCAGGAGAGGAGGGTCCGAAGGAGTCTTGGCAGTCTTCCTTGCTTCTCTTACTCTCAGCCTCTGCTCTTCCCTAGAAGCACTCTTAGCCTCATGGAACTACAGGAAATAGAAAACTAATGAAGATCGCTCTCGTTCAAAGCCTTAAGGGAGGACCCTTGAGGGAAGATATAAGAGAAAGAGAACGTTGATTTAGTACACTTCCTTATACAACTACCAGAACTTTCACTTTAAGGAAGTGAATGCGGAGTCCTAAAAAAGCAGGAGAAGACGATCAGACGAAAGATGAAAAGACACAAAGATCGTCTGCGTACCCTTGCAACTAAGAAAGTTAGTCAAGTTATTGACTATGATTCGTACATAGCTGGTACACAGGACCTTTGTTTGTGCTACCAAGGTGGCACAGGACAGGCATTCTCCTTATGCGGATACCCCTATTAGATTAGTCAAGCTTGGCAGCCCCTACCAAACTTTTGAAAATGAAAGCAGGAGACCTAGAAGAGCTTAAGTCTACCACGGGATATTGGTTTACACATGGGAGAGGAGCTTTGCTGGCACGCGGAGTATAGCTACTACTACACGAGTCCCACACACCACTCCACAGCTCTAGGCTTTAAATTCAAGCTTCATCAGCTACAAGACAATCAAAATCAACAAAGCTTCTCAGCACCGGAGTAGGAATTCGATCAATCACTATCGATGCCAGGCAGATCGGGATTCATGGGAACGAGAACCTTTTTCCGAGAAGAGTGGAGCGAGGGATGGAAAGGATAGATGAATAGGTTTAAGCCTCCGGGATGAATTTCAAATTTCTAAGGCTGATGATGCACTCCGGCAAGCAACTATGGAAGAATGGATTCCCGAGCGCTGGGGCAAGGAGGGCTATGGGGTAGGTAAAAAGCTAAAGCCGATGATACCGAGGGCTAAAGGTGGGGTAGGTTAAGTAGATCGAGCCCAGGGTGCAATTCCCATGTTGACTCCTGCCAGCCCACTTAAATCATTCTTGCCCGGAGCCCTATGCCTAGCTAAGCTCATGACAAGACCCGTGGAAAGGATCAATGAGGCGAAGCGAGCGATGAGCATAGGATAGCTTCTGTCCCACCT